AAGCATATGATCCTTTTTTCAACGGACCTTGTCGAGGAACACGAAAAAAACTCTATTCACATGCAATCATGAATCATTTAATTACTTATACAAATACAGAAGATTTAGTAGAAATTTTTTGGATAAATAAGATTCATGATCTACTTCTTAATGATTCCTTAGGAATTTACCGTCAATCATTTTTAAAAAAAACGGAAAAGTCCTTCATCTCAATTGATGAATTATCTTCTGAGTGCGGACACATTTTTAATTTTGAAAAATGTCCTTTATTGACAGAAGCAAAAATAATTGATTCAGAAAGTCAAGCAAAATCTTTGCAATTTGTATTCGATGTAATTACAAAAGATCAAAAAACAAAGAAAAAGAAAGATATTGGAATTAAAATAAAAGAAGTCAGTAAAAAGGTGTCTAGATGGTCATACAAATTAACCGAGGATTTGTTGGAAGAAGAGGAAAAAGAAAATGAAGAAGAATTAGAAGAAGAATTAGAAGAAGAATTAGAAGAAGAAGAGCATGAGATTCATTCAAGAAGAGCCAAACGTGTTGTAATTTATAACGATAATGATCAAAATACCAATTCTATTTCTAGTACTAAGAATGCTAGTAACAATGAGAAAAATGATAATAAAACGGAAGAGGAAGAGGAAGAGGTAGCTCTGATACGTTACTCCCAACAATCGTGTTTTCGTCGCAATCTAATCAAAGGATCCATGCGCGCTCAAAGACGTAAAACAGTTATTTGGGACCTCTTTCAAGTAAATGCGCATTCCCCACTTTTTTTGGACCGTATATACAAAACATCTTTTTTTTATTCTTTTCATATTAATGAAATGAAGAATCTTATTTTGAGGAATTGGATGGGTAGAGAACGAGAATCTGAATTTAAAATTTTAGATTCCCATTTTGAAAATGAAGAGACAAAGGAAGAAAAGGATAAAAAAGAACGTATAGAAATATCAGAAGCTTGGGATACCTTTGTATTTATTCAAGCAATAAGAGGTTTAATGTTAGTAATCCAATCTTTTTTTAGAAAATACATTATATTGCCTTCATTTATAATAGCTAAAAATATTTTACGTATGTTATTATTTCAATTCCCCGAGTGGTACGAGGATTTGAAGGAATGGAATAGAGAAATGCATATTAAATGCACCTATAATGGTGTTCAATTATCAGAAACAGAATTTCCCCAAGATTGGTTAACAGACGGCATTCAGATAAAGATTCTATATCCTTTCTGTCTAAAACCTTGGCGAAAAGCTAAGGTACGATCTCATCATAGAGATCGAGGAGATTCAAAATATAAAAACAAAAATTTTTGTTTTTTAACAGTCTGGGGAATGGAAGCAGAACTTCCCTTTGGTTCTCCCCGAAAACGACCTTCTTTTTTTGAACCTATTTATAAAGAACTCAAAAAAAGAAATAGAAGGGTAAAAAATAAGATTTTACAAGTTATAAACTTTTTGAAGGAAAGAATAAAATCCTTTATATTTATAAAAGTTAGAAAAGAAAAAACAAAATGGGTCACTAAAATATTTATAGTTATCAAACTCATAATGAAAAAATTGGAAAAAATAAATCCAATTTTTTTATTTGAGTTGAGGAAAGAAAAAGTATATGAAATGAAGGAAAACGAAAAAGATTTACAAAAAAATAAAAAGATTCTTCGCGAATCATCTGTTCGAATTCGACCAAAAAATTGGTTAAATTATTCACTAATAGAAAGAAGAATGAAAGATCTTTCTGATAAGACAATAAAAATCAGGAATCAAATAGAACGAAACGAAAAAGAAAAAAAAAAAGATATAGTTCTAATTTATGATAATAAAAGGCCGGAATCTTTGAAAATCTTAAAAAGGAAAAATATCCGATTAATGCGTAAATCGCACTACTTTATAAAATCATTCATTGAAAAAATATACATAGATATTTTACTATGTACCATTAGCATTCCTAAGATCAATGCAAAACTTTTCTTTAAATCAAAAAAAAATATCTTTAATAAATCCATTTACAACAATAAAAGAAATAAAGAACAAGAAGGAATTGATGAAACAAATCAAAATACAATGAAGTTTAATTTTGGTTTGACTATAAAAAAGTTGTTTTCAAATACTTATAGTACTGAGAATAGGAATCCAAATTCCGATACCTATTGGAACTTATCTTCCCTATCTCAAGCATATGTATTTTACAAATTATCACAAACCCAATTACTTAATAAGGATCGCTTGAGACCTGTATTTCAATATAAAGGAAACTCTCCTTTTTTTAAGGAAAAATTAAAAGACTCTTGTATGATAATGATACACGGAATATTTGATTCCAAATCAAGACATAATAAAATTCATTCGTATGTAATGAACGAATGGAAAAACTGGTTAAAAGGTCATTATCAATACGATCCATCTCAAAAAAAATGGTCTCGATTAGTAACTAAAGAATGGCGAAATAGAATCAATCAACGCTGTATGATTCAAAACCAAAACAAGGAATCAATCCAATTGGATTTATATAAAAAATACCAATTCATTCATTCCATGAAAAAAAATAACTATGCAGCGGATTCTTTTATGAGTCAAAAAGAAAAATGGAAAAAAAATCACAGATATGATCTTTTATCATATAAATACATAAGTCCTCCTAATTCATATATTTCTGGATCAACATTAGAATTTGAAATAAACGGGGATCGAGAAATTCCATATCATTTCAATACATCGAAACCCGAATCATTTTATGTATTAGTAAGTATACCTAGTAATAATTATCTAGAAAAAGGATATATTATTGATAGGAATATAAATTTGGATAGAAAATATTTTGATTGTAGAATTCCTCATTTTTGTTTTAGAAAGAATATTGAGATCTGGACCAATGCACATATTGGCATGACGATTCATAAAAATACTAAGACTGAAATTAAAAATTTTAAAAAAATGAAAAAAAAAGATCTTTTTTCTACTACGGTTCGTCAAGACATCAAACCATGCAATCAAAAAAGAAACTTTTTTGATTGCATGGGAATGCATCAAGAGGGGTTCTCTGATACTGCATCAAATCATAATACTATATCCAATCTCGAATCTTGGTTCTTCCCAGAATTTGTGCAACTTTTTAACATATATAAGATTCAACCTTGGATCATTCCAATCAAATCACTCTTTTTTCATTTTAATAAAAATGAAAAAATAAATATAAATACAAAGAAAAATCCTCATGAATCGTCTAATAAAAAAGATCTTGAATTAGTAAATTACAAGCAGGAAGAACAAGAACAACAGGATCAAGGAAATCTTATATCGAATCTACGAAAACAAGAGAATAAAAAAGCTGTTGAAGAAGATTACGCAAGATTAGACATAGAAATTAAAGAAATTAAAAAGGGTAGAAAAAAAAAAAAATATCAATATAAGAGAAAAAAACAAACGGAACTAGATTACTTTTTGAAAAAATATTTCCTTTTTCAATTAAGATGGGCTGATCCCTTGAATCAAAGAATAATGAACAATATTAGGGTATATTGTCTCCTACTTAGACTGATAAACCCAAAGGAAATTGCCATATCCTCGATTCAAAGAGGTGAAATAAATCTAGACGAAATGCTAATTCAAAAGGAGCTAGTTCTTACAGAATTGATAAGAAAGGGAATATTTATTATTGAACCAATTCGTCTATCTATAAGAAGGGACGGAAAATCTATTGTATATCAAACTATGGATATTTCATTGGTTGAGAAGAAGAAGCACCAAACAAATAGAAAATACGCAAAAAAAAGACATATTGAGAAAGAGGGGTTTGAAAAATCCATTCCACGATACAGCCACTTATTTTTTAGTGAAGACAAAAATCATTATGATTTCCTTATTCCTGAAAATATTCTATCTCCTAGGCATCGGAGAGAATTTCGAATTCTAATTTGTTTCAATTCACGGAATTGGAATGTTTTGGATAGAAATCCAAGATTTTGCAATGAAAAGAAAATAAAAAACTGTGGACAATTTTTGAATCAGAACAAGCATATTAACACCGATGCAAAAAATTTAATTAAATTCAAATTGTTTCTTTGGCCCAATTATCGATTAGAAGATTTAGCTTGTATGAATCGTTATTGGTTTGATACCAATAACAGCAGTCGTTTCAGTATGTCAAGAATACATATGTATTCACAATTCAGAATGAATTCAATTCAAATGCAAAATTAAAAAATTTTTATTTTTATATTTTTTTTATATTTTATAGTGGATTTCCTACATATCGTGTGACATATTCTGTAGATGAAAGCCGAAATATATAGACTGTATAACATTAGAATTTCTAACACATGATGCTGATTTCATAGTGTATCCATTTTCACTAGGAGTAGCAGAACCTTTTTAGTTTAAGTAAAACTAAATCGTTCTATTTCGTGAATGCATATATTTATCAGACCCTTTTTATCCAATATCCAAATCCAATTTCGATTTATACTAGATGAAAATAACTGTCATAATAAATCTTATTATTTTTCCTGATCGGTAAAATTCACAGAAAATAAAAATTTTAATTTATTTTATGGTCAAAAATTCATTTATCTCAGTTATTCCACAAGAAGAAAAAGACGAAAATAGTGGGTCTGTTGAATTTCAAGTATTCCATTTCACCAGTAAGATACGGAGACTTACTTCACATTTAGAATTGCACAAAAGAGATTTTTTATCACAAAGGGGTCTGCGAATAATTCTGGGAAAACGTCAACGATTATTGACTTATTTGTCAAAGAAAAATAAAGTGCGTTATAAGAGATTAATGGATCAGTTAGATATTCGGGAACCAAAAACTCGTTAATTTAAATTAAATTTATTATTTGAGTTTATTATTATTTATTATTAGCCTTGTTATTTTTTTATTTTTTTTTTGATTTATTATTTATATTATATTTAATTATTTTATAATAATTATAATAATTGATAATAATTATTTAATATTTAATAATATAATAGTTTTATTTTAGATTTATATTATAGTTATTTTTTATATTATTTTTATATTATAGTTATAATATTAGAATATTCTTATTTTAATTTTTTTTTTTTTTTTTTGATAGAATTTACATTTTATATATGACTATATGAATATGAATAGGATTATTTAGAATTACTAGAATTATACTAAATTCAATTTAAATTAGGATAAATTAGGATATATATATATGAAAAATGAAAATATAATGAAAATCTAATATATTTAATATTAAGAAAATAAACATGATTCGTATGTACAACTCATATTTCATGGTTATTCAAACGTAAATCAAAGGATCTTGGCCCTTTCTCATAAACAGATTTTAAAATCTATTGATTCTATAAATTTTAAAAAATCATTGATTCGTCTGGTATCTACAATAGAAAATATATGAGAAAATATATGATTTCCATCATTTTCTAATTAAAATTTTATCAGATCGAAAATCTTTTGTGTTCAAAACTTCAATTTATAGACCCAATGTCGCATTCAGTAAAAATTTATGATACATGTATAGGGTGTACCCAATGTGTACGAGCTTGTCCCACGGATGTATTAGAAATGATACCTTGGGACGGATGTAAAGCTAAGCAAATTGCTTCCGCGCCAAGAACCGAGGATTGTGTAGGTTGTAAGAGATGTGAATCCGCTTGCCCAACGGATTTTTTGAGTGTCCGTGTTTATTTATGGCATGAAACAACTCGCAGCATGGGTCTTTCTTATTGATATGTAACAAAAAACTCCCCTTGAATCATTTGATTCCTCTTTACCGAGAAAACTCCGTACTCGAGAAAAGAAAATAAAAATATATTATTCTTCTCCCGAGCACGGAGTTTTCTGGTCAAAATTTATCTTGTCTTTATCACGAGTTATTTTCCTTGGTTAACAATACTTCTGGTTTTGCCGATATTTGCGGGTTCTTCAATTGTCCTTTTCCTTCATAAAGGAAATAAGGCGTATAGGAGGGATACTATATGTATATGTATCCTGGAGCTCCCTCTAATGACCTATGTATTTTGTTCCAATTGGACGATCCATTAAACCAATTGAAGGAAGATTCTAAATGGATAAATATTTTTTTATTTTCACTGGAGACTGGGAATCGATGGACTTTCCATAGGACCCATTTTACTGACAGGATTTATCACTTGAACCAACAAACATTAGATTTCGAAAAATTAGCTAATCAATCATATCCCACAGCATTGGAAATAATATTCCATTTTGGTTTTCTTATAGCTTATGCTGTCAAATCGCCGATGATACCCCTACATACATGATTACCAGATACCCACGGGGAAGCGCATTACAGTACATGTATGCTTCTAGCTGGAATCTTATTAAAGATGGGAACATATGGATTGATTCGGATCAATATGGAATTGTTAGCTCACGCTCATTCTAAATTCTCTCTCTGGTTGATCATAGTAGGAATAATACAAATCTTTTATGCAGCTTCAACATCTCTTGGTCAACGCAATTTTAAAAAGCATATTGCCTATTCTTACGTATCTCATATGGGTTTCATAATTATAGGAATTGGTTCTATAACTGGCATGGGACTCAATGGAGCCATTTTACAAATACTCTCTCATGGATTGATCGGTGCTGCACTTTTTTCTTAGCAGAAACGAGTTGGGATAGAATACGTTTTGTTTATCTCGACGAGATGGTGGGGAATATCTATCCCAATGGAAAAAATATTGATATTTACCATGTTTAGTAGTTTCTCGATGGCTTCTCTTGTATTACCAGGAATGAGTGGTTTTGTTGCAGAATTCTTAGTCTTTTTTGGAATAATTACTAACCAAAAATATCTTTTCATGCCAAAAATGTTAATTACTTTTGTAATAGCAATTGGAATGATATTAACTCCTATTTTTTTATTGTCTATGCTACGTCATATTTTCTATGAATACAAGCTATTCAATATACCAAACTATAAATTTTCATATTCTGGACCGCGAAAACTATTTCTTTCGATCTGTATCTTTCTACCTGTAATAGGAATTGAGATTTATCCTGATTTCGTTCTTCCGTTATCGGTTGACAAGGTACAAGTTATATTAGCTAATAATTTTTATTATTTTTATAGAAATATAGATACTAATTCTTTTTATAGCTTAGAAAATTCTAATTAATTAGAAGGAAAGTCTTATAATTCTTTGACTTTCATCTTTTCACGATTCTTCATTGTACAATGAAAAAAATGAAGAGTGAATTAGAATTGTAATGAAATACATCTAGAGTTTTTGAGAACCATTTGAATAATTCCTCCATTCAAACGGTTTTCAAAAACTCGCACAAATACTCATTGTCTATCAGACGATGTTTTTATGTGTTCTTCATGTAGTTTATTTTATTCAATTAGATATAAATGGGAATGAACCATAACTATGGAACCCGATTCCTAATAGATTGATCCCAAAATAGCATATCCAAATTAGGAGAAATCCTATAGAAGCCACAAATGCCGAATTTGTGCCTTGGTCTTGCAATTTTTTATTTGTTCTAATATGTAAATAGATTGCAAATATGGTCCAAGTAATAAATGCCCAAGTTTCCTTAGGATCCCAATTCCAATAAGAACCCCATGCTTCATTAGCCCATACTGCTCCAGAAAGAATGCCTATGGTTAAAAAGGTAAACCCTAAACTAATGACACGATAACTCCAATAATCCAAACGCTGAATTAATTGATATTTGTAAAAATTTAGAAATGAGAGAAAAGAAGTCTTTTTAAATACACTTTCTTTTTCGTTCAAATATTCTATCGTACCAACAAAGAAAAATGACTTCCTTAAGCTTATAAAATTCTTGTTAAAAAAAAAATCGATATTTTTTCGAAATGTAATCACTATAAGAGCAACTGATAATAATGATCCGCATAAAAGAACTGCATAGCTCAATAGCATCATACTGACATGCATCATTAACCAGTGAGACTGTAGAGCAGGTACTAATATTGCGGATTGATGCATTTCAATTGAAAGACCTGACGTGGCAAAACCTTGGGTAAAAATGGCACTTGGTGCAGTTATTGTGCTTAAATAATTTTTATGATTCCCAAGATATGGAATCATATGAATAATAGAGAAATTCCACGAAAGGAAGATTAATGATTCATATAAATTACTTAAGGGAAAATGTCCTGAAGAAATCCAACGAATAACTAAAAACCCTGTTATAGAGAAAAAAGTAGCTATCATCCCCTTTTCTGACGAATTACGCAATCCTTTTATTTCATAGACTAATAAGTTCATCAAATGAATCATAATCACAATTGAGATGATCGAAAAGGAAATATGAGTTAATATATGTTCTAAGGTCACAAATATCATAAACATAAAAAAGGGTCCCTATTAAATAATAAATAATTTAATAAATAATTGAAATTGGAGATTAAAATAAATATTAAAAAAAAATACAATATACATTAATAATACATTAGTAAATGTCAATTATTTGTCTTCCAAGTCAAAAATATAAAATTTGAAGTTCTTTGAGACATATCAATTAAGATTTTTAAAAACGTTTTTTTGTCCCAATAAAAAACTTTTTGACTGTCCGGTAGAAACAGATTTAGCTAAAGAAAAAGCTTTTACTGCCGCTAAAGAGCCTTTTTTTTTCCAAGGATTTCTACGAATATGCTTTTTTGACATAGAAGTACGTTTTTTTGGAACTGCCATTCAAAGATAGGTGACTCATTTTTATCGTTGTATGTGAAAGACATATATTGTTCAAAATGGATTACTCTTTATTAGTCATTACCTATAGCGATTCCATCAATATCAATAATATAAGAGCATAAATTTGAAAAATAAATAAATAAAAAACGAATTAAAATTCAATATCAATTTAAAATTCAATATCAATATTCTTTAATATTTAATAAAAAATAAATATAAAATATAAAGAGATCCATAATTGAACTATAATAAATTAATAAATCCTAAATCTATAAAACATAAATATAAATGGAAATATATAAAATATCTATAAATTTTATAATCTTACTTATAATCTTACATAAATACAATCTAATGTTAAGGGAAAATATAATTATTAAAAATAATTATAAATTATATTATATAATAATATATAATATATAATTTTATGCCGCCACTCGGACTCGAACCGAGATGCTCTAGCACTGCTTCCTAAGAGCAGCGTGTCTACCAATTTCACCATGGCGGCTTACCTGAAAGAATAATAATAAATTCATGTTGAATTGTCTATATTCAATAGAGTTTAGGAAACAATGAAGCAAAATGCATTTCCATTCATATGGAAATGTTCAAGTTCAATATCAAGAATATTCAGTTAGTATTTTCGTAAGTTCAGTTTTCATAATAAACTTTTCCATTTATGTATTATAAACTATAACTATAATAGAAACCTAGCTTTTTTTATTTTATTATTGTTTTTATTGTTTTATAATTATTTATAATTATAAATTAATATTTATTATTATATTCTATATCCTATATCTATATTATATATATATTATAATAAGAATATTATTACATATATTACATATATTATTATATATCATAATCATATTATATATTTAAATATATTTAATTATTATATATTATATTATACATTTTATTTAATTTTATTTAATATTTAATTATATAAATTATATATATATAATATAAGAATATTAAGAATATTTTGTATAATATTTTTAAGGTACTAAGATGTTAGGTGAGTGATTACATTTCGAAAAAATATCGATTTTTTTTTTAACAAGAATTTTATAAGCTTAAGGAAGTCATTTTTCTTTGTTGGTACGATAGAATATTTGAACGAAAAAGAAAGTGTATTTAAAAAGACTTCTTTTCTCTCATTTCTAAATTTTTACAAATATCAATTAATTCAGCGTTTGGATTATTGGAGTTATCGTGTCATTAGTTTAGGGTTTACCTTTTTAACCATAGGCATTCTTTCTGGAGCAGTATGGGCTAATGAAGCATGGGGTTCTTATTGGAATTGGGATCCTAAGGAAACTTGGGCATTTATTACTTGGACCATATTTGCAATCTATTTACATATTAGAACAAATAAAAAATTGCAAGACCAAGGCACAAATTCGGCATTTGTGGCTTCTATAGGATTTCTCCTAATTTGGATATGCTATTTTGGGATCAATCTATTAGGAATCGGGTTCCATAGTTATGGTTCATTCCCATTTATATCTAATTGAATAAAATAAACTACATGAAGAACACATAAAAACATCGTCTGATAGACAATGAGTATTTGTGCGAGTTTTTGAAAACCGTTTGAATGGAGGAATTATTCAAATGGTTCTCAAAAACTCTAGATGTATTTCATTACAATTCTAATTCACTCTTCATTTTTTTCATTGTACAATGAAGAATCGTGAAAAGATGAAAGTCAAAGAATTATAAGACTTTCCTTCTAATTAATTAGAATTTTCTAAGCTATAAAAAGAATTAGTATCTATATTTCTATAAAAATAATAAAAATTATTAGCTAATATAACTTGTACCTTGTCAACCGATAACGGAAGAACGAAATCAGGATAAATCTCAATTCCTATTACAGGTAGAAAGATACAGATCGAAAGAAATAGTTTTCGCGGTCCAGAATATGAAAATTTATAGTTTGGTATATTGAATAGCTTGTATTCATAGAAAATATGACGTAGCATAGACAATAAAAAAATAGGAGTTAATATCATTCCAATTGCTATTACAAAAGTAATTAACATTTTTGGCATGAAAAGATATTTTTGGTTAGTAATTATTCCAAAAAAGACTAAGAATTCTGCAACAAAACCACTCATTCCTGGTAATACAAGAGAAGCCATCGAGAAACTACTAAACATGGTAAATATCAATATTTTTTCCATTGGGATAGATATTCCCCACCATCTCGTCGAGATAAACAAAACGTATTCTATCCCAACTCGTTTCTGCTAAGAAAAAAGTGCAGCACCGATCAATCCATGAGAGAGTATTTGTAAAATGGCTCCATTGAGTCCCATGCCAGTTATAGAACCAATTCCTATAATTATGAAACCCATATGAGATACGTAAGAATAGGCAATATGCTTTTTAAAATTGCGTTGACCAAGAGATGTTGAAGCTGCATAAAAGATTTGTATTATTCCTACTATGATCAACCAGAGAGAGAATTTAGAATGAGCGTGAGCTAACAATTCCATATTGATCCGAATCAATCCATATGTTCCCATCTTTAATAAGATTCCAGCTAGAAGCATACATGTACTGTAATGCGCTTCCCCGTGGGTATCTGGTAATCATGTATGTAGGGGTATCATCGGCGATTTGACAGCATAAGCTATAAGAAAACCAAAATGGAATATTATTTCCAATGCTGTGGGATATGATTGATTAGCTAATTTTTCGAAATCTAATGTTTGTTGGTTCAAGTGATAAATCCTGTCAGTAAAATGGGTCCTATGGAAAGTCCATCGATTCCCAGTCTCCAGTGAAAATAAAAAAATATTTATCCATTTAGAATCTTCCTTCAATTGGTTTAATGGATCGTCCAATTGGAACAAAATACATAGGTCATTAGAGGGAGCTCCAGGATACATATACATATAGTATCCCTCCTATACGCCTTATTTCCTTTATGAAGGAAAAGGACAATTGAAGAACCCGCAAATATCGGCAAAACCAGAAGTATTGTTAACCAAGGAAAATAACTCGTGATAAAGACAAGATAAATTTTGACCAGAAAACTCCGTGCTCGGGAGAAGAATAATATATTTTTATTTTCTTTTCTCGAGTACGGAGTTTTCTCGGTAAAGAGGAATCAAATGATTCAAGGGGAGTTTTTTGTTACATATCAATAAGAAAGACCCATGCTGCGAGTTGTTTCATGCCATAAATAAACACGGACACTCAAAAAATCCGTTGGGCAAGCGGATTCACATCTCTTACAACCTACACAATCCTCGGTTCTTGGCGCGGAAGCAATTTGCTTAGCTTTACATCCGTCCCAAGGTATCATTTCTAATACATCCGTGGGACAAGCTCGTACACATTGGGTACACCCTATACATGTATCATAAATTTTTACTGAATGCGACATTGGGTCTATAAATTGAAGTTTTGAACACAAAAGATTTTCGATCTGATAAAATTTTAATTAGAAAATGATGGAAATCATATATTTTCTCATATATTTTCTATTGTAGATACCAGACGAATCAATGATTTTTTAAAATTTATAGAATCAATAGATTTTAAAATCTGTTTATGAGAAAGGGCCAAGATCCTTTGATTTACGTTTGAATAACCATGAAATATGAGTTGTACATACGAATCATGTTTATTTTCTTAATATTAAATATATTAGATTTTCATTATATTTTCATTTTTCATATATATATATCCTAATTTATCCTAATTTAAATTGAATTTAGTATAATTCTAGTAATTCTAAATAATCCTATTCATATTCATATAGTCATATATAAAATGTAAATTCTATCAAAAAAAAAAAAAAAAAATTAAAATAAGAATATTCTAATATTATAACTATAATATAAAAATAATATAAAAAATAACTATAATATAAATCTAAAATAAAACTATTATATTATTAAATATTAAATAATTATTATCAATTATTATAATTATTATAAAATAATTAAATATAATATAAATAATAAATCAAAAAAAAAATAAAAAAATAACAAGGCTAATAATAAATAATAATAAACTCAAATAATAAATTTAATTTAAATTAACGAGTTTTTGGTTCCCGAATATCTAACTGATCCATTAATCTCTTATAACGCACTTTATTTTTCTTTGACAAATAAGTCAATAATCGTTGACGTTTTCCCAGAATTATTCGCAGACCCCTTTGTGATAAAAAATCTCTTTTGTGCAATTCTAAATGTGAAGTAAGTCTCCGTATCTTACTGGTGAAATGGAATACTTGAAATTCAACAGACCCACTATTTTCGTCTTTTTCTTCTTGTGGAATAACTGAGATAAATGAATTTTTGACCATAAAATAAATTAAAATTTTTATTTTCTGTGAATTTTACCGATCAGGAAAAATAATAAGATTTATTATGACAGTTATTTTCATCTAGTATAAATCGAAATTGGATTTGGATATTGGATAAAAAGGGTCTGATAAATATATGCATTCACGAAATAGAACGATTTAGTTTTACTTAAACTAAAAAGGTTCTGCTACTCCTAGTGAAAATGGATACACTATGAAATCAGCATCATGTGTTAGAAATTCTAATGTTATACAGTCTATATATTTCGGCTTTCATCTACAGAATATGTCACACGATATGTAGGAAATCCACTATAAAATATAAAAAAAATATAAAAATAAAAATTTTTTAATTTTGCATTTGAATTGAATTCATTCTGAATTGTGAATACATATGTATTCTTGACATACTGAAACGACTGCTGTTATTGGTATCAAACCAATAACGATTCATACAAGCTAAATCTTCTAATCGATAATTGGGCCAAAGAAACAATTTGAATTTAATTAAATTTTTTGCATCGGTGTTAATATGCTTGTTCTGATTCAAAAATTGTCCACAGTTTTTTATTTTCTTTTCATTGCAAAATCTTGGATTTCTATCCAAAACATTCCAATTCCGTGAATTGAAACAAATTAGAATTCGAAATTCTCTCCGATGCCTAGGAGATAGAATATTTTCAGGAATAAGGAAATCATAATGATTTTTGTCTTCACTAAAAAATAAGTGGCTGTATCGTGGAATGGATTTTTCAAACCCCTCTTTCTCAATATGTCTTTTTTTTGCGTATTTTCTATTTGTTTGGTGCTTCTTCTTCTCAACCAATGAAATATCCATAGTTTGATATACAATAGATTTTCCGTCCCTTCTTATAGATAGACGAATTGGTTCAATAATAAATATTCCCTTTCTTATCAATTCTGTAAGAACTAGCTCCTTTTGAATTAGCATTTCGTCTAGATTTATTTCACCTCTTTGAATCGAGGATATGGCAATTTCCTTTGGGTTTATCAGTCTAAGTAGGAGACAATATACCCTAATATTGTTCATTATTCTTTGATTCAAGGGATCAGCCCATCTTAATTGAAAAAGGAAATATTTTTTCAAAAAGTAATCTAGTTCCGTTTGTTTTTTTCTCTTATATTGATATTTTTTTTTTTTTCTACCCTTTTTAATTTCTTTAATTTCTATGTCTAATCTTGCGTAATCTTCTTCAACAGCTTTTTTATTCTCTTGTTTTCGTAGATTCGATATAAGATTTCCTTGATCCTGTTGTTCTTGTTCTTCCTGCTTGTAATTTACTAATTCAAGATCTTTTTTATTAGACGATTCATGAGGATTTTTCTTTGTATTTATATTTATTTTTTCATTTTTATTAAAATGAAAAAAGAGTGATTTGATTGGAATGATCCAAGGTTGAATCTTATATATGTTAAAAAGTTGCACAAATTCTGGGAAGAACCAAGATTCGAGATTGGATATAGTATTATGATTTGATGCAGTATCAGAGAACCCCTCTTGATGCATTCCCATGCAATCAAAAAAGTTTCTTTTTTGATTGCATGGTTTGATGTCTTGACGAACCGTAGTAGAAAAAAGATCTTTTTTTTTCATTTTTTTAAAATTTTTAATTTCAGTCTTAGTATTTTTATGAATCGTCATGCCAATATGTGCATTGGTCCAGATCTCAATATTCTTTCTAAAACAAAAATGAGGAATTCTACAATCAAAATATTTTCTATCCAAATTTATATTCCTATCAATAATATATCCTTTTTCTAGATAATTATTACTAGGTATACTTACTAATACATAAAATGATTCGGGTTTCGATGTATTGAAATGATATGGAATTTCTCGATCCCCGTTTATTTCAAATTCTAATGTTGATCCAGAAATATATGAATTAGGAGGACTTATGTATTTATATGATAAAAGATCATATCTGTGATTTTTTTTCCATTTTTCTTTTTGACTCATAAAAGAATCCGCTGCATAGTTATTTTTTTTCATGGAATGAATGAATTGGTATTTTTTATATAAATCCAATTGGATTGATTCCTTGTTTTGGTTTTGAATCATACAGCGTTGATTGATTCTATTTCGCCATTCTTTAGTTACTAATCGAGACCATTTTTTTTGAGATGGATCGTATTGATAATGACCTTTTAACCAGTTTTTCCATTCGTTCATTACATACGAATGAATTTTATTATGTCTTGATTTGGAATCAAATATTCCGTGTATCATTATCATACAAGAGTCTTTTAATTTTTCCTTAAAAAAAGGAGAGTTTCCTTTATATTGAAATACAGGTCTCAAGCGATCCTTATTAAGTAATTGGGTTTGTGATAATTTGTAAAATACATATGCTTGAGATAGGGAAGATAAGTTCCAATAGGTATCGGAATTTGGATTCCTATTCTCAGTACTATAAGTATTTGAAAACAACTTTTTTATAGTCAAACCAAAATTAAACTTCATTGTATTTTGATTTGTTTCATCAATTCCTTCTTGTTCTTTATTTCTTTTATTGTTGTAAATGGATTTATTAAAGATATTTTTTTTTGATTTAAAGAAAAGTTTTGCATTGATCTTAGGAATGCTAATGGTACATAGTAAAATATCTATGTATATTTTTTCAATGAATGATTTTATAAAGTAGTGCGATTTACGCATTAATCGGATATTTTTCCTTTTTAAGATTTTCAAAGATTCCGGCCTTTTATTATCATAAATTAGAACTATATCTTTTTTTTTTTCTTTTTCGTTTCGTTCTATTTGATTCCTGATTTTTATTGTCTTATCAGAAAGATCTTTCATTCTTCTTTCTATTAGTGAATAATTTAACCAATTTTTTGGTCGAATTCGAACAGATGATTCGCGAAGAATCTTTTTATTTTTTTGTAAATCTTTTTCGTTTTCCTTCATTTCATATACTTTTTCTTTCCTCAACTCAAATAAAAAAATTGGATTTATTTTTTCCAATTTTTTCATTATGAGTTTGATAACTATAAATATTTTAGTGACCCATTTTGTTTTTTCTTTTCTAACTTTTATAAATATAAAGGATTTTATTCTTTCCTTCAAAAAGTTTATAACTTGTAAAATCTTATTTTTTACCCTTCTATTTCTTTTTTTGAGTTCTTTATAAATAGGTTCAAAAAAAGAAGGTCGTTTTCGGGGAGAACCAAAGGGAAGTTCTGCTTCCATTCCCCAGACTGTTAAAAAACAAAAATTTTTGTTTTTATATTTTGAATCTCCTCGATCTCTATGATGAGATCGTACCTTAGCTTTTCGCCAAGGTTTTAGACAGAAAGGATATAGAATCTTTATCTGAATGCCGTCTGTTAACCAATCTTGGGGAAATTCTGTTTCTGATAATTGAACACCATTATAGGTGCATTTAATATGCATTTCTCTATTCCATTCCTTCAAATCCTCGTACCACTCGGGGAATTGAAATAATAACATACGTAAAATATTTTTAGCTATTATAAATGAAGGCAATATAATGTATTTTCTAAAAAAAGATTGGATTACTAACATTAAACCTCTTATTGCTTGAATAAATACAAAGGTATCCCAAGCTTCTGATATTTCTATACGTTCTTTTTTATCCTTTTCTTCCTTTGTCTCTTCATTTTCAAAATGGGAATCTAAAATTTTAAATTCAGATTCTCGTTCTCTACCCATCCAATTCCTCAAAATAAGATTCTTCATTTCATTAATATGAAAAGAATAAAAAAAAGATGTTTTGTATATACGGTCCAAAAAAAGTGGGGAATGCGCATTTACTTGAAAGAGGTCCCAAATAACTGTTTTACGTCTTTGAGCGCGCATGGATCCTTTGATTAGATTGCGACGAAAACACGATTGTTGGGAGTAACGTATCAGAGCTACCTCTTCCTCTTCCTCTTCCGTTTTATTATCATTTTTCTCATTGTTACTAGCATTCTTAGTACTAGAAATAGAATTGGTATTTTGATCATTATCGTTATAAATTACAACACGTTTGGCTCTTCTTGAATGAATCTCATGCTCTTCTTCTTCTAATTCTTCTTCTAATTCTTCTTCTAATTCTTCTTCATTTTCTTTTTCCTCTTCTTCCAACAAATCCTCGGTTAATTTGTATGACCATCTAGACACCTTTTTACTGACTTCTTTTATTTTAATTCCAATATCTTTCTTTTTCTTTGTTTTTTGATCTTTTGTAATTACATCGAATACAAATTGCAAAGATTTTGCTTGACTTTCTGAATCAATTATTTTTGCTTCTGTCAATAAAGGACATTTTTCAAAATTAAAAATGTGTCCGCACTCAGAAGATAATTCATCAATTGAGATGAAGGACTTTTCCGTTTTTTTTAAAAATGATTGACGGTAAATTCCTAAGGAATCATTAAGAAGTAGATCATGAATCTTATTTATCCAAAAAATTTCTACTAAATCTTCTGTATTTGTATAAGTAAT